CAAATAATAAATATTATTTATATAAAAAATATTAAGAATGGCATAAAAATTAATTATTTATTTTATTTTAAATATTTAATTAATTAATTATATATATATAAATATTAAATATTTAATTTATTTATATATATATAATTAATTAAATATTTAATAATATTAAAAAAGTATTGATATATAATATTTAATGTATATATATATATATTAATTAATTAATTTTTGTTTAAATTAAAATTAATTATATAATATTTCTTATTTAAAATGAACTGTATTCGGATTATCATGAAATTATTTTTAATATAAATATTATGAAAAAAAAATGAGAGAAAATAATAAAAATTTATTAATGTCTATTATATATTTAATATAAAAAAAAAAAAAAAAAAATCTATGTGAAAAATTATGTAAATAGATAAAGTTTTTATGTTTTATAAAGTTTATTGTAAGTTTATTTTACATATAAATTTTAGTATTAAATTTTAATTATTTTAAAAATAATTAATTGTGAAAGATAGTAATTAAAATTAAAAATTTAAGAAATTAAGATTTAGTAATATAAAAATTAATAACTAATTTTGTGCCAGCAGTTGCGGTTATACAAAAATTAAATTAAATTATTTCAGTATTTAATAAATAAAATATAATTAAAATAAATATTAAATTATTAGGTGAAATTTTAATTTAATTAAATTTTAAATTAATTTTATGATTTAATAAATTTGGTAATAAACTAGGATTAGATACCCTATTATTAAAAATTTAATTAATAATGCTAAAATAGTAAATAATAAATATTGAAACTTAAATAATATGGCGGTATTTTAGTTCATTTAGAGGAACCTGTTTAATAATTGATAATCCACGAATAAATTTACTTAATTTATTATTTTATATATCGTTGTTAAAAAAATATTTTTTAATAAAAATAATATTTAAAAATTTAAAATATAAATTAATTCAGATCAAGATGTAGATTATAATTAAGAATATAATGGGTTACAATAAAATAATTTAAAATGAATAATTAATTTTAAGATTAATTTAAAGGTGGATTTAAATGTAATTTTAATTAATTTATTAAAATGATTAAAAATTGAAATATGTACATATTGCCCGTCACTTTCATTTTAAAATTGAAATAAGTCGTAACAAAGTAGAAGTACTGGAAAGTGTTTCTAGAATGAACAAATTAGAGCTTGTGATTAAGTATTCCATTTACATTGGAAAGAAATTAAATTTAATTAATTTGAGGGGGAAAATTAATAAAATAAAATTAATAAAAAAAATTTTTAAGTTAAAAATAAATAATGGGGGTTAAAGTATTTTTAATAGAAAAAATTTAAAGATTTATAGTGAATTAAGTATTGTAGGGGAAATTTGAAATAGTTTAAAAATTAATTATATAGAAAGAAAATTTAATTTATTGTATCTTGTGTATCAGAGTTTATTTAATAAAATTTTTGAAGAAAAAAATCTCGAATTTAAAAGAATTAATTAATTATAAAAGTTAATGTAACATAATTATTTTAAATAATTAATTAGAAATGAAATGTTAATCGTTTTTAAATATATCTAGTTATTTTAGAAAAAAATTTAATTTTAAATTTAAATAATTTTAAAATTTAATGTAAAAATTATAAAAAATTTAAATTTAATATTTTAAGGGATAAGCTTTAAATTAAAAATTTATAATAAAAATATATAAAAATTAAGATTTTTAAAATTTATATTGTTTAAAAATTAAAATTTATTATAAAAAATTTTAATGAAAAATAAAATTTAATACAGAAAAAATTTAAATTTTTATAAAATAATAATTTTTAACGGGGGGAAATTAGTAATAATGATAAAATTAGTATAAATAATAAATATAAGAATTAAATAAAGATTAAAGTTAGTTAAAAGGAATTCGGCAAAATAAATATTCACTTGTTTATCAAAAACATGTCTTTTTGAATTATAATTTAAAGTCTAATCTGCCCACTGATAAATATTGAAGGGCTGCAGTATATTGACTGTACAAAGGTAGCATAATCATTAGTTTTTTAATTGAAAACTTGTATGAAGGATTTGATGAAATATGAACTGTCTCTTACTTATTATTAAAAATTTATTTTTTAGTTAAAAAGCTAAAATAATTTTAAAAGACGAGAAGACCCTATAGAGTTTTATAATTTATTTATTATTAAAATTATGTAAAAATTAAAATTAATATTAAATAAATTATTATATTGGGGTGATAGGAAAATTGACTTAACTTTTTTTAAAAGTTAACCATTAATAAATGAATAAATGATCCATTAATAATGATTATAAGAAAAAATTACCTTAGGGATAACAGCGTAATATTTTTTTTTAGTTCAAATAAAAAAAAAAGTTTGCGACCTCGATGTTGGATTAAGATAAAATTTAAATGCAAACGTTTAAAATTTTGATCTGTTCGATCATTAAAATCTTACATGATCTGAGTTCAAACCGGTGTAAGCCAGGTTGGTTTCTATCTTTAAATAAAAAAAATATTTTAGTACGAAAGGATCAAATATTTAAAATAATTTTATTATGGGGATATTATTAATTAAAGTATAAAATTAACTATTTTGGCAGAAAAAATGTAATGGTTTTAGAAGTCATTTATATATAAATTATTATATAAGTAGTAATGATATTAGATTTAATAAATGTAATTATTGGGGTATTAATTTTAATTATTGGGGTATTAATTGGTGTTGCTTTTTTAGTTTTATTGGAGCGGAAGGTTTTAGGCTATATTCAAATTCGGAAAGGTCCTAATAAATTAGGGTTTATAGGGCTATTACAGCCTTTTTCCGATGCTATTAAATTATTTACTAAAGAACAAGTTTATTTAAATTATTCAAATTATATTTTTTATTATTTTTCTCCTGTTTTAAGTTTTATATTATCTTTAATAATTTGAATAGTAATTCCTTATTATTTTAATTTAATTATATTTAATATAGGTGTATTATTTTTTTTAAGTTGTATGAGTTTAGGGGTGTATACTGTAATAATTGCTGGTTGGTCATCTAATACAAATTATTCTTTATTAGGGGGGTTACGTGCAGTAGCTCAAACTATTTCTTATGAGGTGAGTTTAATTTTAATTATACTATCAAGAATTGTATTAATTATAGATTTTAATTTAATAAAATTTATTGATTATCAGTCAATAGTTTGATTTTTATTAATGATATTTCCTTTAGGTTTATGTTTTTTATCCTCTTTAATGGCTGAAGTTAATCGGACTCCTTTTGATTTTGCTGAGGGAGAAAGAGAATTAGTTTCTGGGTTTAATGTAGAGTATAGAAGAGGAGGATTTGCTTTGATTTTTTTAGCAGAGTATTCGAGAATTTTATTTATAAGTTTATTATTTACTATTATATATATAGGGGGGTATAATTTAAGTTTACTTTTTTATTTAAAAATAGTAATAATTTCTTTTTTATTTATTTGAGTTCGTGGGACATTGCCTCGCTATCGTTATGATAAATTAATATATTTATGTTGAAAAAGATATTTACCTATTTCTTTAAATTATTTATTATTTTTTATTGGTTTAAAAATAATAATAAATTATCAAATAAATTTAGTATAAATTAATAGAATAAATAATTCTTTCTTAAGTTTTCAAAACAAATGCTTAACAAGCTCATTAATTAAATTAATTTAAGGTTATGATTTAAAAATTAAATTATCTCAGAATTTGTTAATAATTGGGTTAAGGATAAAATAAGAAAAATAGTAAATTGTTAATAGTTGACTTGTGATTACATATAGGTTTTCTACAGGACGAGCCCCGATTCAAGTTAAAAGAAGGACTGTAGATACTATAGATCAAAATAGTATTTGGTTAAGGGGGTAAAATTGAATTCCTTGAATTTTTTTATTAAAAGTAAATGGAAGGATAACTAAAATTAAAATAGATATAACTAAAGCAATGACTCCTCCAAGTTTATTGGGAATTGAGCGTAAAATAGCATATGCGAAAAGAAAATATCATTCTGGTTGGATATGGATAGGTGTTACTAAAGGATTAGCTGGGATAAAGTTATCAGGGTCTCCTAAAAGGTATGGGTTAATTAAAGTTAAAAGAGTTAAAGCTAAAATTAAAATAATAAATCCAATTAAATCTTTAAATGTAAAAAATGGGTGGAATGGAATTTTATCTAAATTACTATTAATACCTAGAGGATTATTCGATCCTGTCTGATGTAGAAATAGTAGATGAATTATTGTTATTATTAAAAGAATAAAGGGTAAAAGAAAGTGGAAAGTATAAAATCGGGTTAAAGTGGCGTTATCAACTGCAAATCCCCCTCAAATTCAATTTACTAATAAAGTTCCTAAATATGGAATAGCAGATAAAAGATTTGTAATTACTGTTGCCCCTCAAAAAGATATTTGTCCTCAGGGAAGAACATATCCTATAAAAGCTGTTGCTATTAATAAAAATAAAATAATTACTCCAACTATTCAAGTGTAAAAAAGATTAAAGGATTCATAATAAATTCCTCGTCCAATATGGAAGTAAATACAAATAAAGAAAAAAGATGCTCCGTTAGCATGGAGAGTTCGGATTAATCACCCATAATTAACATTTCGGCAGATATAGTTAACACTAAAAAATGCTATTTCAATATTAGCTGTATAATATATAGTTAAAAATAGTCCTGTAATAATTTGAGTTATTAAACATAAAGCTAGTAAAGAGCCAAAATTTCATCATGATGAAATATTGGAGGGGGTGGGTAAATCAACTAAAGAACCATTAATAATTTTAAGAATTGGGTGAGTTTTGCGGATAGGTTTGTATAAATTTATCATTAGTTAAAAGATCGAAGAGGCCCAAAAAAGATATTTGTAATTTTTACTACTGCAATTAAAGTAATAAATAAATAGATAATTATAATAATTATTAATAAATAGGTTTGCTCATTGTATAATTTAAATAAATTAATATTATTTTCATTAAAAGAAAATAAAAATATATTAGTGAAATTATTTATATCTTCATTAAAAGATAAATTTAATCAGTTTAAGTTTCTTTTTAATAAAATAGCTAAAAATAAAATTAATAGGGGGGCAAAAACAATAAATTTATTAATAAAGGTAATTGATATAAGTTCATTAGAGGCAATTCTTGAGACATAAATAAATAGAACTAATAAGCCTCCTAGGAAAACTAAAAATAAAATATAAGAGAATCAATAAGAATTAATAAGTATCCCTAATAATAGGCAAATAAATAAGGTTTGAAGAAGAATTAACAATCCTATAGTAATGGGATGATTAATAAAAAATATAAAAATAGATACTAAAATTACTATAAAAGACAACAATATTTTTGTAATAACAAAGAATAGTTTAATAAAAATTATAATTTTGGAGATTATAGATAAAGAAATTCTTTTTCTTTGAAGTTTTTAAAGAAAATTCTTATTTTTGATTTACAAGACCAATATTTTTTTTTAAATTATAAAAACAAATGATAATATTAAATATATGAATAATGACTTTTATTATATTTTTATTTGGGAATATAATTTTTGTGAGTAAACATAAACATTTGTTAATTGTTTTATTAAGTTTAGAATTTATTGTTTTAAGAATTTTTTTTTCTTTAATATTATATTTAAGAATAATTGAGTATAATATATTCATATTAATAGTTTTTTTAGTTTTTTCTGTGTGTGAGGGGGCTTTAGGGCTATCAATTTTAGTCTCAATAATTCGAACTCATGGTAATGATTATTTTCAAAGATTTAGTTTAATTTAAAATGATAAAATTTTTATTATTATTAATTTTTATAATACCTTTATGTTTAAAAAAAAATATATTTTGAATGGTTCAAAATATATTAATAGTAATAATTTTATTATTTATAAATCTATCTTTAAATATTATAAATTTTTGTAATTTAAGTTATATAATAGGATGTGATTTAATTTCTTATGGGTTAATTTTATTAAGAATTTGGATTAGTTTTTTAATAATTATAGCAAGAGAAAGTTTATTAAAGGGAAAATTTTATGATAATTTTTTTTTATTTAATATTATTATATTATTAGTAATATTATATTTGACTTTTAGTGTAATGAATTTATTTTTATTTTATTTATTTTTTGAGGGGAGCTTAATCCCAACTTTGATATTAATTATTGGGTGGGGGTATCAACCTGAGCGGATTCAAGCTGGACTATATTTATTATTTTATACTTTATTTGCTTCTTTGCCTTTATTATTGGGGATTTTTTATATTTATAGAGAATTAAATTGTATAATAATGTATTTTTTAAAGTTTTATAATTATAATTTTATGATTTTGTATATTTGCTTAATTTTAGCTTTTTTAGTAAAAATGCCTATATATTTTGTTCATTTATGATTGCCAAAAGCTCATGTAGAGGCCCCAATTTCTGGATCTATAATTTTAGCTGCTATTATATTAAAATTAGGGGGGTACGGACTTTTACGTATTTTAATTATCTTACAAGGAATTGGTTTAAAGATAAATTTTATTTGAATTATTATTAGATTAATTGGGGGGTTTTATATTAGATTAAAATGTTTTTGTCAAATTGATATAAAATCTTTAATTGCTTATTCATCGGTCTGCCATATAAGAATTGTAATTGGGGGGATTATAACAATAAATTACTGAGGGTTTATAGGTTCTTATGTTTTAATAATTAGACATGGACTATGTTCTTCTGGGATATTTTGCCTATCAAATATTAATTATGAACGGTTAAGAAGACGAAGATTATTCTTAAACAAAGGGCTTATAAATTTTATACCTTCTTTAAGATTATGATGATTCCTGATATTATCCTCGAATATAGCAGCTCCTCCTTCATTAAATTTAGTGGGGGAAATTAGATTAATTAATAGTTTAATTAGATGATCTTGATTAACTATGATTATACTAGTAATAATTTCATTTTTTAGTGCTGGGTATAGTTTATATTTATATTCTTATACACAACATGGGGGGTACAATATTGGAGTTTACAGATTTTATACCGGGGTTTCTCGTGAGTATTTAATATTAATATTACATTGGTTACCTTTAAATATATTAGTATTAAAAATTGATTATAGAATAATTTGATTTTATTTAAATAATTTAAGAAAAATATTGATTTGTGGAGTCAAAAATATGAGTAGTCATTTTAAGTTATTAATAAATATTCTTTATGTTTTATTAGATTTTTTTTTTTGTTTTTTTTTATGTTATTAAATTTTTTTTTGTCTATTTATTTTATTATGCAAGAGATAGTTTTATTTTTGGAATGGGAAATTATTTCTTTTAATTCTATAAATTTAGTTATGTCTATTTTATTAGACCCTGTATCTTTATTATTTATAATATTTGTATCTTTAATTTCTTCTTCTGTTATTATGTATAGAAAAAGATATATAAGTTCTGAATTAAATTTAAGTCGATTTATTATTTTAGTTTTATTATTTGTATTTTCGATAATTTTATTAATTATTAGTCCTAATATTATTAGTATTATTTTAGGTTGAGATGGGTTAGGATTAGTTTCTTATTGTTTAGTAATTTATTACCAAAATGTAAAGTCATATAATGCGGGGATATTAACTGTTTTATCAAATCGAATTGGGGATGTGATAATTTTAATAGTGATTGCTTGAATAATAAATTATGGGAGATGAAATTATATTTTTTATTTAAATTTTATAGGAAATGATTTATCAATAAAAATTATTGGGGTTATAATTATTTTAGCTGCTATAACTAAAAGAGCTCAAATTCCGTTTAGATCTTGATTACCGGCTGCTATAGCAGCTCCAACTCCAGTTTCTGCTTTAGTTCATTCTTCTACGTTAGTAACTGCGGGAGTTTATTTATTAATTCGATTTAATAATTTATTAGTTGATACAATGTTTATTAAAGTTTTATTATTATTGTCTGGGTTGACAATATTTATAGCTGGTGTTTGTGCAAATTATGAATTTGATTTAAAAAAAATTATTGCTTTATCAACATTAAGACAATTAGGTTTAATAATGAGAATTTTAAGTATGGGATACTATGAATTGGCTTATTTTCATTTGTTAACTCATGCTATATTTAAAGCTTTACTATTTATATGTGCTGGGAAAGTAATTCATTTAATAAATGATAATCAAGATATTCGAATAATAGGGGGTTTAAGATTATATATTCCTTTAACTTCTTTATGTTTAAATATTTCTAATTTGGCTTTATGTGGGATTCCTTTTTTAGCTGGATTTTATTCTAAAGATTTAATTTTAGAGGTTGTTAGAATAAGTAATTTAAATTTTTTAATCTTTTATTTATATTATGTTTCTACAGGATTAACTATATTTTATACTATTCGTTTATTAATATATTTGATAGTAAATGATTATAATTTATTAGTAATTTACAATTTATTTGAGGAGGATTATATTATATTAAAAAGTATGTTTATTTTATTATTCATGAGATTAGTTTCAGGGGGATTTTTAAGATGATTAATTTTTTCTTACCCTTACATAATTTATTTACCTTTTAATTTAAAAATAATAGTAATTTATGTAAGATTAGTGGGGTTATTATTGGGGTGTTTAATTAGAAATATAAAAATTTATTCTTTAAATAAATTTATATTAACTTATAATTTAAGTTCTTTTTTAACATTAATGTGATTTATGCCTAGATTATCGACTTATGGTTTAAATTATTATTTTTTAAATTATGGACAAAAATTATTAACAAATGTTGATATAGGTTGAAGAGAATTATATAGAGGTCAAGGTATATATAGGGTTATTAAGTATTATTCTTTAGTCAGTTATATTTATCAAATAAATAATTTTAAAATTTATTTATATAGATTTGTTTTATGAATAATAATTTATTTTTTTATAATTATATTATTTTACTTAAATAGCTTATAGTCAGAGCGTAATATTGAAGATATTAAGGAGATTATTAAATCTTTGAGTATTTATAAAAAAAAATTTTTTTATTTTTACAATGAAAATGTAATGTTTTAATTAAACTATATAAATATAAAAAAAAATAGAAATATTAATGAGTTTATTCACTATAAATTAAGTTAGCAGCTTAATTATTTATATTTCAATTGGAATTTAAATTCAATTTTATCATTAACAGTGATATACCTCTATTTGGTTTCAATTAACTTATTAAATAAGGAGTAAAAACTCTATCTTTTAAGTCGAAATTAAATGCAATTTATTGCTTCTTATTTGTAAGATAAATTGATTTTCAATATTTTTTGACTGCAAATCAAATGTTTTAATAAACTATAATCCTTTTAAATTGTTCAATTTAGTATATTTTGATTTCATTCATGATAAAGGCCAATTAAAAGTATAATAATAAAAAATGATCTAATTTTTCATCAAATAATAAAGTTTACTCTTTTAAAAGAAATAATTATAGGTAGAATTAAAGCAATTTCAATGTCAAAAATTAAAAAAATTACAGTAATTAAAAAAAAATGTAAGGAAAAAGGAATTCGAGGTAAGTTTATGGGGTCAAATCCACATTCAAAGGGGGAACATTTTTCTCGGTCTATAATTGATTTTTTTGAAATAATAAATGATAATAAAATAAAAATATTAGAAATTATTAAAATAATAATAGAAAGAAATAATAAATAAAAAATTATTTATATTAAATTTTATTAAACTTTTTGATTGGAAGTCAAATATACTAAATATATTATATAAATAATTAATTACCTCATCAATAAATTGAAATATAAAGAAATAGTCATACTACATCAACAAAATGTCAATATCATGCTGCAGCTTCGAATCCAAAGTGATGATTATTGGAGAAATGGCTAGTTAAATGGCGGATGAAACATGTTAATAAAAATAAAGTTCCAATAATTACATGAAGCCCATGGAATCCAGTTGCTATAAAAAAAGTTGATCCATAAATTCTATCTGCGATGGTGAATGGAGCTTCCACATATTCATATGCTTGTAGAATAGTAAAATAAATTCCTAAAATAATAGTAATAAAAAGTCCTTGGGTTGTTTGAGAGTAATTATTTTCTATAAGACCATGATGGGCTCATGTAACAGTAATTCCTGATCTAATAAGGATAATAGTATTTAATAGGGGAATTTGGAATGGGTTAAATGGAGTAATATTTAAAGGAGGTCATATCGTTCCAATCTCAATATTTGGGGCTAAGCTTCTATGGAAAAAAGCTCAAAAAAATGAAATAAAAAAAAAAATTTCTGACACAATAAATAAAATTATTCCTCATCGTAAACCATTAGATACTAATAAAGTATGTTTACCTTGGAAAGCTCCTTCTCGGCAAATATCTCGTCATCATTGATATATTGTTAAAATAACAATAAAATAACCTAAAATTAAAAGATTTATGTTAAAATTATGGAATCATTTAATTAGTCCTGTGACAAGGGTTATAACTCCGATGGCTCCTGTTAAGGGTCATGGGCTAAAATCTACTAAGTGATAGGGGTGGTTATGTGTTGATTTCATTTATTAATTAGTTTCACTAGAATAAAGAGTTCTTAGAATTGTAATTACATAAGATTGAATAATTGCGACAGCAAATTCTAAAATTAAAAGTAAAATTTGTGTAAAAATTAAGATAAATAATAAATAATTAGGTATATTTATACCTGAGTTCCCTAATAAGGTTAATAATAAATGTCCTGCAATTATATTAGCTGTTAATCGTACAGCAAGTGTTCCTGGTCGAATAATATTTCTAATAGTTTCAATTAATACTATAAAAGGTATAAGAACTGTGGGAGTTCCTTGAGGAATTATGTGAATAAATATATGTTGAGTATTATTAATTCATCCATAAATTATAAATCTTAATCATAGTGTTAAGGATAAAGTTAATGAAAGATTTAAATGACTGGTACTAGTGAAAATGTATGGGAATAAACCTAAAAAATTATTAAATAAAACAAAAAAAAAAAGTGAAATAAAAATAAATGTTGATCCATTAAAACTATTAGTTCCTATAAGAGTTTTAAATTCGTTATGAAGTTTAGAAGAAATAAAATTTCATAATATAAAGTAACGATTAGGTATAAATCAAAAAGAGTAGGGGATAAATATTAATCCAATGAAAGTTCTAATTCAATTAAGGGATAAATTAAAAATATTAGTAGAAGGATCAAAAATTGAAAATAAATTACTTATCATTTTCAAAATAGATTATTTTTAAAATTTAAATTTTTAGTTATGTTTTTTATATTATAATTATAATTAAAAATATAATAATTAATAATATTAAATATAATAAAAATACAAATAAAAAAAATTAAAGAAAATATTCAATTGATTGGTATTATTTGAGGGATAAAAGAATATTACTAACGTAATAATTTAAATTTGACATATTTATGTTATAAATTAACTAATTCTTTATCATTAGAAGTAGTTGCTAAATTACTATAAAATGGTTTAAGAGACCAGTACTTGCTTTCAGTCATCTAATGATGAATAATTGTTAATTCAGTTAATAAAATTTTTAATTGAAATTCTTTCAATTACAATTGGCATAAAACTATGATTTGCCCCACAAATTTCTGAACATTGACCAAAAAAAATACCAGGTCGATTAATAAAAAAACTAGTTTGATTTAATCGACCTGGGTTAGCATCAACTTTTACTCCTAAAGAGGGGACTGTTCATGAATGGATAACATCAGTAGCTGTAATTAGAATACGAATTTGGTTATTTATAGGGAGAACAATTCGATTATCTACATCTAATAATCGAAAATTATTATTATTTTCAAATTGAGTTATATATGAATCAAATTCAACATTATTAAAATCAGAGTATTCATATCTTCAGTATCATTGGTGGCCAATAGATTTTAAAGTAATTAGGGGATTATTAAGTTCATCTAAAAGATAAAGTAGTCGTAAAGAGGGGAGGGCAATAAAAATTAAAGTAATTGCAGGTAAAATAGTTCAAATTAATTCGATTATTTGTCTTTCTATTAAAAATCGATTAATATATTTATTAAAAAATAATCTTATTATTAAGTAGGAAACTAAAATAGTAGTAATAATTAAGATAATTAAAGTATGATCATGGAAAAAAATAATTTGTTCTATAAGTGGGGAGGTTCTATTTTGAAAATTAAAATTAGATCATGTTGCCATTTTCTAAAAAAAGGATAAAACCTTTATAAATGGGGTTTAAATCCATTACATATAATCTGCCATATTAGAAATTGCTTAAAATAGGTAGTTCATTATAAGAATGTTCAGCTGGGGGTAAATTTTGGTATCATTCGATAGAAGAAGGTATATTTAGGGAAAATAAAACAATACGTTGATAAATTATAGATTCTCAAATAATAATAATAATTATTATTATAGAAAATAAAGAAATATAAGATCCTAATGAGGAAACAATATTTCATGAGAGGAAACTATCTGGGTAGTCAGAGTAACGACGAGGTATCCCCGCTAAACCTAAAAAGTGTTGAGGGAAGAAAGTTAAATTAACTCCAATAAATATTGAAATAAATTGAATTTTTAATAGGTAAGGGTTTAATACTAAACCTGTAAAAAGAGGGTATCAATGAACAAATCCTCCTAAAATGGCAAATACAGCTCCTATAGATAAAACATAATGAAAATGAGCTACAACATAATAAGTATCATGAAGAGCAATATCAATAGAAGAATTGGCTAAGATTACTCCAGTTAAACCTCCTACAGTGAATAAAAAAATAAATCCTAAACCTCAAAGTATGGAGGGACTATAGTTAATTTGAGTCCCGTGAAGGGTTGCTAATCATCTAAAAATTTTAATTCCTGTGGGTACAGCAATAATTATAGTGGCTGATGTAAAATAGGCTCGTGTATCAATATCTATTCCTACAGTAAATATATGATGAGCTCAAACAATAAATCCTAATAATCCAATAGCTAGTATAGCATAAATTATTCCTAAACATCCGAAAGTTTCCTTTTTACCTCTTTCTTGAGAAATAATATGGGAAATTATACCAAATCCTGGTAAAATTAAAATATAAACTTCTGGATGGCCAAAAAATCAAAATAAATGTTGGTATAAAATGGGGTCTCCTCCTCCTGCAGGGTCAAAAAAAGAAGTATTTAAATTTCGATCTGTTAATAGTATTGTAATAGCTCCAGCTAAAACGGGTAATGATAATAAAAGTAATAATGCTGTAATTCCAACAGCTCATACAAATAGGGGTATTTGATCATAAGCTATATTATTAACTCGTATATTGATAATTGTAGTGATAAAATTAATAGCTCCTAGAATTGAGGAAATACCGGCTAAATGTAACGAAAAAATTGCTAAATCCACGGAGGATCCTCCGTGGGCAATATTAGATGAAAGTGGGGGGTACACTGTTCATCCTGTTCCTGCTCCATTTTCTACGATACTTCTTGAAATTAAAAGTACTAATGAGGGGGGTAAAAGTCAAAATCTTATATTATTTATTCGGGGGAAAGCTATATCAGGGGCCCCTAGTATAAGGGGGATTAATCAATTACCAAATCCTCCAATTATGATAGGTATAACCATAAAAAAAATTATAATAAAGGCATGAGCTGTAACAATAGTATTATAAATTTGATCATCTCCAATTAAAAATCCTGGGTTACCTAATTCTGTTCGAATAATAAGACTTAAAGATGTCCCGACTATTCCTGCTCAAATACCAAAAATAAAATATAAAGTTCCAATATCTTTATGATTTGTAGAAAAAAGTCATTTTCGCTAATAAAGTGAAATGGCTGAGGGGAAGCGATAAATTGTAAATTTATTTACGAGAATAAGTTCTCTTTTACTAGTAGCCTTATAGTCATATTTTGATATAAAATTGCAAATTTTATGGGGTATATAATTAATACTAAGGCTTAAAGAGATTTCTTTATAAATAATTTTGAAGATTATTAGTTTAAATTAACTTAAAACCTTAAAGAAAAAATAAAGTTCTAAAAATTATTCCTAATAATGAAATAAAACTGAAAAAATTAATTAAAATTAAAAAATTATTTTTTAAAAAAATTTTAAATCATTTAAATTTAATGGAAAAAAATATAAAAGAAGAATAAATAATACGAATATAAAAAATTAATATAACTAATCTTATAAAAATAAAAAAAAATGAAATAATATATAATTTATTAAAAATTAAAAAATTAATAATTAATCATTTAGGGAAGAATCCTAAAAAGGGGGGTAAACCTCCAAGAGAAAGAAAATTAATTATAATAGAAAATTTAATAGAAAAATTAATATTAAAATTAAATATTTGATTTATATAAAAAATATTTAATATATAAAATAAGAAGCATATAATACTAATTAAAAATGAGTAAAGAAAAAAATAAATTATTCATAAATTTTCTCTAATTAATAACGCAGATAATATTCAACCTAAATTATTGATTGAAGAAAATGCTATTAATTTTCGTAAAGAGGTTTGATTAAACCCTCCAATAGCTCCAATTAAAACATTTAAAATTATAATAAATATTAAAAAATTAATATTAAAATAATATGATAATAAAATTATAGGGGTAATTTTTTGTCAAGTTATTAAAATAAAACAATTTAATCAAGAAAGTCCTTCTATTACATTAGGAAATCAGAAGTGAAAGGGGGCTGATCCTATTTTTATTAATAGAGAAGAATTAATTAAAATTGAAATAAAATTATTTATAATAAAGGTTTTTATTAAAAATAATCTAATAATAATAGTAAATAAAAAATTAATTGATGCAATAGCTTGAGTTAAAAAATATTTTAATGCTGCTTCTGAATTTAATAAATTATTAGGATTTGAAATTAAGGGGATAAATCTTAATAAATTAATTTCTAACCCAATTCAACAACCTAATCAAGAGTTGGCAGAGATTGAAATTAAAGTTCTAAAAAATAAAGTGAATAAAAAAAATATTTTATTAGAATTAAAAAAAAATAAAATTTAAAATAAGAAATTTTTCTTAAAATGAAAATGTCATTTATTTTTTAAAAAATATATTTTAGTGTAGGGTGCACAATAATTTTTGAAATTATTAGATATAGTTTAATTCTATAAAATATAATAAAGGTAAAAAATTACATAATTTATCCTATCAGAATAATCCTTTTTATCAGGCACTTTATTTTTAAAAAAAAGGGATTTCCTTTATATTTGAGGTATGAGCCCAAAAGCTTATTTAGCTTATTTTTAA